ACGAATTTTGTTGGAAGCTCCATTGCAAAGTTCAGACCTAACCATTAATGGAGAAGCTATGGGAACGACAGAACCTGTGACTGCATAGGATTCTATTGAAAACGAATCCTAATAATTCATTGGGTGGGATGGCGGAACGGACCAAGAAAAAATTGATTTATTCTGAGAGGTCATGAATTGAACCTACGAATGAAACAGGAAAGAGTAAATATTCGCCCGCGAAACCTCTATTTATTGGATTACAATCTTTTGTCGTAATTCGATAGAGGTAAAAAAAAAAAAGGAAAGGATTCATTATGTTATAAAAATAAAAAAGAGAAACATTACATTATCTATAAAGATACATAAATGTACACACACGTCTAGCTGTATTGTATATCTTGTATCTACATCTTCCTTCCTATGTAAGAAATTAAATATCAATAAAAGCCATTACTTGGTGTATTATCTATTAATGTGTACCTATTAATGTGTATCTATAATATTATTGAATTTGAATCCTTTCATTCGCGAGGAGCTGGATGAGAAGAAACTCTCATGTCCGGTTCTGCAGTAGAGATGGAATTAAGAAACAACCATCGACTATAACCCCAAAAGAACCAGATTTCGTAAACAACATAGAGGAAGAATGAAAGGAATATCTTGTCGAGGCAATCATATTTGTTTCGGCAGATACGCTCTTCAGGCACTTGAACCTGCTTGGATTACAGCTAGACAAATAGAAGCAGGGCGAAGAGCAATGACACGATATGCGCGTCGTGGTGGAAAAATATGGGTACGTATATTTCCCGACAAACCTGTTACAGTAAGACCCGCGGAAACACGTATGGGTTCGGGGAAGGGATCCCCTGAATATTGGGTATCCGTTGTTAAACGGGGTCGAATACTTTATGAAATGGGTGGAGTATCCGAAACTGTAGCTAGAGCAGCTATCTCAATAGCTGCGCGCAAAATGCCTATACGAACTCAATTTCTTATTTCAGGATAGAGATGTAGAACTAAACAAAAAGGGGTATTGGGGATGAAAAAACGCAGGTTTATTTATTTCTGGACTGACAATATTTCTTTTTTTTCTTTCATACTTTTCATTGAAATAACAGATTGAAATAAAAATGATATGATTCAACCTCAGACCCTTTTGAATGTAGCGGATAACAGCGGAGCTCGAAAATTGATGTGTATTCGAATCATAGGAGCTGGTAATCACCGATATGCTCATATTGGTGATGTTATTGTTGCTGTAATCAAAGAAGCAGTTCCCAATATGCCTCTAGAAAGATCAGAAGTAATTAGAGCTGTAATTGTACGTACATGTAAAGAACTCAAACGTGAAAACGGTATGATAATACGATATGACGACAATGCTGCAGTTGTCATTGATCAAGAAGGAAATCCAAAAGGAACTCGAGTTTTTGGTGCAATCGCTCGAGAATTGAGACAGTTGAATTTTACTAAAATAGTTTCATTAGCTCCCGAAGTATTATAAATAGTAGTAGATGAGACTATGATATAGTAGGGTATCTGAAATAGATCAAATAGATCAAATTAGTAGATTGTGTCTCACGTATATACTTTATAAAAAAAAAAAGAAAAAAAAAGGAAACATGTTGATTATATCAAAATTAGGAGGAACCTATAATTCTAGTTCGTCATGGGTAGGGACACTATTGCCGATCTAATAACTTCTATAAGAAATGCTGACATGGATAAAAAAGGAAGGGTTCGAATAGCATCTACAAATATTACCGAAAACATTGTTAAAATACTTCTACGAGAAGGTTTTATTGAAAACGTTCGGAAACATCAGGAAAGTAACAAATATTTCTTGGTTTCAACTCTGCGACATAGAAAAACCAGAAAAGGAATATATAAAACTAGAACCATTTTAAAGCGTATCAGCCGACCCGGCTTACGAATTTATTCCAACTATCAACGAATTCCTAAGATTTTAGGTGGAATGGGAATTGTAATTCTTTCTACTTCTCGAGGTATAATAACAGATCGAGAAGCTCGACTAGAAAGAATTGGAGGAGAAATTTTGTGTTATATATGGTAATCTTACACCTCTGGTATCCGAATTTGATCTCTAACTTCCTATTTGTAAAATAGAGAGGAAAAGTGAGTTATATAACTCTTCCTCCATTAGTTGATACTTCAAGGAGGTTACCTGGAATGAAAGAACAAAAATTGATTCATGAGGGTTTAATTACTGAATCACTTCCCAACGGTATGTTCCGGGTCCGTTTAGATAATGAAGATCTAATTCTAGGATATGTTTCGGGGAGGATCCGGCGCAGTTTTATACGGATACTACCGGGAGATAGAGTAAAAATTGAAGTAAGTCGTTATGATTCCACCAGGGGACGTATAATTTATCGACTTCGCAACAAAGATTCGAACGATTAGGTTATTTTTTTAACCATGGGTATACAATTCGAAGTTCAAAAAAAAATTCAAGAGACTTATTCTCTTCCAAGAAGTGGATTCAGAATTAAGGTAA